CCAATGATCCAATCAGAGGAATAATTGGGACTACGGTCTCGAATTTCTTAATAGCAGTATCTATTCGAAACGAATTCTCTAGCATTTGACTCCTTATCACCGAAGAGTTTAGTCGTACACTTGAAAGATAGCCCAGAAAATAGAAGGGATGATTATATAATTGCTTTATATGGATCCTGGCCGGTTGAGACCACAAGTCAAAATGACATTGCCAAAAGTTGACAAGGTGAGATTTCCATTTCTTTATCAGAAGACGAGCCCCCCTTGAAGCCAGAATCGATTTTCCTTGATATCTGACATAATGCATAAAAGGGTCTTTGAACAACCATAGGGTTTTCTGAAAATCGTTACAAAGCACTACTACAAGATATTCTATTTTTGCATAGAAATGTGTTCGCTCAAGAAAGGATCCAAAAGATTTTGATCGTAAATGAAAGGGTTGTTTACGGAGAAAAATGAATATGAATTCACATTCATATACATGAGAATTAGAGAGGAACAAGAAGAATCTTTGATTCTCTTTTGAAAAAAGGGAAATGGAATTTTTTGGAGTAATGAGACTATTTGAATTCCAATACTCGTAGAGAGAGAATCGCAATAAATGCAACGAAGGAGTATCTTGTATCCAAGAGTGAAGGGTTTGAACCAAGATTTCCAGATGGATGGGGTGGGGTATTAGTATATCTGACACATGATTTAAATGTGATAACTTGTCCTCGAAAAAGGGAAATATTGAATGAATAGATCGTAAATTATGAGATTTTGCTATTTCTTTTTCTTCTAGGGAAGATACCAATCGCAGCGAGAATGGAATTTCCACAACGACTGCAAAACCCTCCGATATCATTTGAGAATCAAAATGATTGTTGTGCCCAACGAATCGATTTTGATTAGAATCATTAACCGAAATAATCAAACGATTCTGTTGATGCATTCGAGTAATTAAACGTTTCACAATTAGTGAACTGGATTTATTGTCATGATCTAAATTTTCCACCGGTTCATAAAGAATCGATCCATTTAAAGCATGACCATGAGCAAGCGCGTAGATATATTCCTGAAATAGAAACGGATATAGGAAGTATTGTTGCCGAAATCCATCCATTTCTAAATATCCTTGTAGTTCCTCCATTTCCATTTGAAATTACACTTGAACCAAATGGGGGATTTCTTGAGTTATCAAATAATACATAGTACGATACGGTCAGAACAAGGTATATAGTAAGAAAAGAATAGATACCCCGGAGCCCGAAAGGACAATCAACGGATCCTATTTCCATCCAATTTATTTATGTTCGTTATAGTTACAAGAGATGGTTAGAAATCCTTTATTTTTACAACCCGATCACTCTTTTGACTTTGGAATAATGAATTTTTATCAGTATACCGTTTCTTCTACACATTCGTCTCCACTACATAATAGAGAACATAATAGAGAATAGTTAGGATTCATGAAAAAAAAGGAATTGATGATCCACTCACAAGAGAACCCTTTCCCACATCAGGCACTAATATATTTTTAACGTCTAATTAGATCGGGTAATCATTCGAATTAAGAACAAACAGAAGCTCGTTGCTTTTGGTTTCCCTATAATTGGAGCTATAGGGCTCTATCCATTTATTCACTCGACCCAACTTGAATTGATTTGACCCCTTTCCAAGAAAAGAATCAAAACAAGATTTTGTATCGATCCGTTAAGGATGAAGTCTTCTAAGAGTTCTCCATTGATACGACATGCTGTTTTTTCCTTTCATTCCCTTTCAGGATCAGTCGTGGTCTTACAAACTCCACCAATGGTATGGACGAATCCGTTGCTTCATCAAAATGTGTAAAAGACCATAGCCGCACTTAAAAGCCGAGTACTCTACCGTTGAGTTAGCAACCCATATAAATAGGGTGTGTAGATACGATCGGAATAAAAAATAAATAAAGAGATTCGATTGCCCGACCTCGTCAAAACATTGAACTAGCAACAGATCAAAAAGAAAGATTTGATGATCAATTGTGAACATAAAAATGAACAGAGATCAGATGAAAATACAACAGATTCTGGGATAAATTATAGAGAAAATCTAAATAGATGTAAAAATTGATAGACTACCCATACTCTATTTTTTTTTTCATTATATTAACTAAGATACTTCTTGTGTCACAACGAAATTGACGAACCCATCGTTTGAGTGAAATAAAGAAACAAACTTATGAAATGTGGATAAATAGATCTATTTATCCACGATCGAATTATATTTGTTCGATACACCATTGTCAATATGAATTGAATGTTGAGAAAACCAATTCAATAAATAAAACAAGGACTTGTGTTGGAGTGACACTACAACATAGATAAGGGATGAAGTATGAGTGGGGAAATAAATAAGGAATTCCGGTAGGAAAAAAATGTCGGGTTTATTCAATATTTATTCAATAGAGGTACAATAAGCAAGATTGACCTTTTGTTTGTTGGTGGAGTCCCAACGAAAACCATCTGATTGATGGTAATCCCATAATTTCCCAGTTATTTCATCTATTCACTCAATCTTTTTTCTATCTGTCTCATATCAAGAGAAGATATTTTTTTTATAGTTCTATGATACGGGGTCATGTGAGAGCAACAATGAATAGAGAATAGAGAAAAAAAAAAAATAAGGAATGGTGGAGAAACAATTAGACAAAGCTAGATACTGGCCCCCCCCTTTTTTTTTTTATTTCATTAATTTCATTTGATTAATTCGAAATTCCTTAAATACCTCCGCCTTCTTTGAAATATCATGAACAGTTCCTGTAGGTTGAGCGCCTTTTTCAAGGAAATATAGAATAGCGGAAACATTTGAATAAGTTTGGTTCTTTATCGGATCGTAAAAACCCACTTTACGAAGATCTCTTCCCTCTCTTCGGGATCGAACATCAATTGCAACGATTCGATAGATGACTCATTGGGATAGACATAAATGAACAACCCCCCCTAGAAACGTATAAGAGGTTTTCTCCTCGTACGGCTCGAAAAAGAATGATTCGAATTTATGTATTGTAGTGGTAAATAGATCCACAAAATCATCAATTAGACTATGATTTGAGTCATTTTTTTTTGTTCTTCCTTCCTGAAAAAAAAAAAAAAGAAATCTCATTCGTACTCATAACTCAAGTTGGGTAATTCTCAAAGAGCTCGAAGGGAAATCCTTAGACATTTATTGAGCCGTCTCTAACCTCTTTTGTTTGTCTCGCCTAGAATCGATTTTATTTCTTCCCCATTCTGATCTAGTTGTTGAGACAATTGAAAACGGTGTTTCCTTGTTCCGGTATCCTTTATTTTATCTTTGCTTTGAATCCTTGGGTTTAGACATTACTTCGGTGATCCTTAATTGTTTCAAAATGGTAGCAACATACCTTTTGTTATTTCGTTCTATGGAAACGATTGATTCCCCTGTGATACACTTTTGATCGGAATTGGTAAAACTATTTCGACAAATTCATTTGACTTTTTTTTTTTTACTTGTTCGAACTTGATCCTTTCAATTTCTATACCGAAGATATACTTACGAAGTTGTTCCAACTTATTGATTGGCATTAACCCTAGATCCTTCTCTCTGCTAAATGAACCAATTCTTTATGCTCGAGCTCCATCATGTGCTATATTATAATTCTATTATTTTATTACAACCCCAAAATTGGGGTCCTAGTGGAATAGAACAAACTATGTCGAGCCGAGAGCATCTTCTTTGATATATAAAATGGTGGGTACAAGAATCCACAGCCAATAATGTCCTTCAAGTCGCACGTTGCTTTCTACCACATCGTTTCAAACGAAGTTTTACCATAACATTCCTCTAATTTTGGACCGGTATGGAATTGATTCAATATGGAATCATGAATAGTCATTGGCTCAATCGGTATATAGTATATCAAGTCCTCCATACTTTCATTTTCATATATGGATCTGGAGAAGTCTCAGCAAGAATATAATTTAACCCCATATTTTATTAGAAGAATGAAACACATTTATAAAAAACACGAAGAAATGCGTTGCTTAACACTTCTTTACATCTTCAACAGATTGTTAGGGATGATGAATCATGAAAGATCCAATTCTTTTTCAAACAACTAAAACTAAAGAAGGGTCTTTAATTAGATTACCGATACCGGAACAGAATGAGTCATTAACCAAATAAGCTATTCCAATGACCGGGAAAGATCGCAAGTGACTCGATAGGATAGATTCACCAATGTCACACTTCTTCGAGTCGAAAGAATTTATAAGGAATCATAAAAAACAATTTCAAGAATTTCCTACTTCGACATCATTACTGGAAATCCGTTTTTCAGTAAAGACTGAATTGAATCTCTAAATCCATCAACAAGTCGACGAGGATCTAAAAATGTTTAGCAGATATCTGATTAATTAAATCAGACGCGAATTTGATCATCATAAGAGACCTCTATGTTTCCTTTCCGATTGAATCATCAATAATTTAAACCAGATAAATGGAAACAAATCCAATTGTTTTGTTTTCTTGGGGATGGATAGAAGGGGCTCATGAAAGAAAAGATTAAGGTCGCTTTCAGGTATTCTTTCATCTGATTGATAAAATCAGAATCGTAGGAGTCTGATTTTATCGTATTCATCAGATACACCAAACAAGTGTTATCGAGGGTAATCGTGGGTATTTAAGGGATCGCAGATCTTTTTCGCCAAAACTGAAACACCGGTGTCACTGATCACTGAAATAGAACAATAACAATACATATAGGCATGGTTCATTTTCTACAGATTTTTCCTTACTTCAGATTCAGGAATCTTTCCATAAAGTAAAGTGAATGTATGAATCTCCCCCCTCCCCCAATTGATCGCTACATTGATTTCCAATTATTCATTGGAGCCAAATCAAATACAAAATAAAAGAAATTAGGTCCAAAGAAAATAATCTGTTCCGTATTGAATTTTCTTGTTTGTTAATAAGATCCGGATGACAAGGGTCTTGAAATTGATACCTTCCTTTCCTTTGCGGATTAACTCATATCGACACGAATTCCATGGGGATCATGAATCATACCCAAAGCCAATTTAAAAGGATCTTCTTATGGGATGCTATCCTGTCTTGTATAAGTACAAAGCAAAATGGGTTCATATCAATTCGTTGTTACTATTTTGTTTGATTTTGTCCCACCCCAGTCTCAGGAGCTTTAATTCCAGCGATGGAATTAATACCAAGAACCCCCCCCGTTTTTTAGGATTCAGGATCCGCATAGAATTAGTCATTTTGTCTACCCTATGTTTATTTATATTTACTTTAGGGAAGGGAGTCTCTTTTATTTCGCATTTCGACTCAGAATGCATCATGTGAGAATCCAAATATCATAGATATGGGGCATAAAGTTTATCCAAATGACTAACTAACCTTTAATATGAATATGGGCGAGGGGGCGAACATACGCTGAATGGCCCACCCAGTGTTTTTTTTTAATTTCACTTTGATCTTTGTTCCCATCCTACCTATATCAAAAAAGATATTTATTTCCATCCACATGTCATTGATACTCGATCCGTTTGTTTGTGAGAAACAAAAGCGAAAGGGAAGATATGATTCTATAGAAGAATCATTAGAAATCACAAAGAAAGATTGGATCACATTGTATCCAACATTACACCCTTAAACAGAAGATTGTTAAAAAGAACAATCTTTGTTATGATAGAATTGGTCTGGGACGGAAGGATTCGAACCTCCGAGTAACGGGACCAAAACCCGTTGCCTTACCACTTGGCCACGCCCCATTTTGATTTCTATTCGACACCAATAAACACTAATATCGGTATTGGTTGTTCGTCAATTCCAGCCCCAATATCTATTGAATTGGTTGTTGCTATGATTCTACACATGTAGATGTAGAATCAAAATGAATTTATTGATCATTACATATAATTCAATTAAGATATTGTATGTAAGGTATGATTCCTTCTATTCTCATTTGAGAATTGAAGGATTTTTGATTGAGGGAGTTCAAAGAAAAAGAAAGATTTTGCGGCCTACTTTCCCTTCTTTCTTCATTTTCCCCTTATATCAATAACCCAATAATAATGAAATTTTCTCCAAGAACAAAATGTTTGTTATGCTTAATATCTTTAGTTTGATCTGTCTTAATTCTGCCCTTCATTCGAGTAGCTTTTTCTTCGCCAAATTGCCCGAAGCTTATGCTTTTTTCAATCCAATCGTAGATGTTATGCCAGTCATACCTGTGCTCTTTTTTCTCTTAGCCCTTGTTTGGCAAGCTGCTGTAAGTTTTCGATGAGATCTTTAATACTGTCTTAGAAACATTCATGATTTATTCGATAAAAAAAAATGCTATTCTTAAGAATTGATAAGATCAGATAATGAACCCTCGACTCAAACATGGAAATTCTTTTGGATAACCAAGATGAATCGGAATCACCTCATTTCTTCATTCCTTCTGGGGGTCGAAGACCCTATGTATGGTCCCTACAATACCTAATTGTAGGTATGAGAGATCATTTTGTTAACGAAAGAATCAGAATCTTATTACAAATGCATTCCTGCAAATTCCTTATGTTTTCTAGAAACCGCTTCTTTTTTCTTTTCTTGGTGTCAAAACGGAATATGTGGTACAAAAATGGAGAATCTATTCCCCTATTTCCCCCAAAATGATCTTGGAGATTGTGTAATGCTTACTCTCAAACTCTTCGTTTACACAGTAGTGATATTCTTTGTTTCTCTCTTCATCTTCGGATTCCTATCTAATGATCCAGGACGTAATCCTGGACGTGATGAATAAAAAAATCAGGGGTTTTTCCTTGCTCGATTTCTGAATTTTCTTAGGATTTTCTTTCTCCATTCCATACATTTAACTATGAGTATGAGAAAGGGGGTTAGAGATTTTTTCGAATTCGAAAGGGAAATATCAAGTGATCAGAAGAAACGGAGAGAGGGGGATTCGAACCCTCGGTACAAATAATTCGTACAACGGATTAGCAATCCGCCGCTTTAGTCCACTCAGCCATCTCTCCCAATTTTAAAAGGATAATTCATATGTGACGCGTGAAGTAAAGGTTGATAAAAGTTTTTCCTTATCTTTCTTTATTCTATAAATATAGACGAATTTGATCAATCATCAATTCCCTTTAGATAATGATTCGAAACAGATATCTCCAATAGAAAGAGTACCTCTTTGATTTCGTCCGAAAAGTTCTTTCTTTTATTCCCCCGGCCTGGCCAGTACCTGGCCAGGCCATTCCTTGTTCCAATGAATCATAGATCAAATGATTTATTTGATTTGAAAACGAAAATGCTTGTTATTGAAGCAGCAACAAGGCTATTTCCATTCCTATGATAGGAGTGTCATTTCTTATTATGTTTTTCCTTTTCTCGATTTACTTAAATGGAATAAAAAAAACATATTTTTTTCTATTATAATAGAACTCATATATTTCTTCAAAGAACATGTTTGAACCTGAACCCTTGAGTCCACAACCAAAACAATAGGATTTTTCA